TGTTCAAGGACCTATGAAATTAGGGAAAAAGGATTCAATTCATTTAAATAACTAAATAACACGTTTTTTTTTTATTTTGATGGCGGTGCTTTGACATTGACAGATACGGCTCGATAAAAATACGTACCCCAAAACATAAAATTGTGCAAGAATATATGGTTCCATTGTTTCTTTTTTTTTTTTTATTCCATAACAAGCATTTTTGTTTCAAATAATAGTCATTGGAACAAAAAAAAAGGCCCGGCGAGGTACTGACCTGGCCAGGCCGTGGAATTTTAAAAAGCTCTTGCAGACGAAATCAAAGAGGTACTTTTTATATTATTTATATATTTCTTTATTCTTTATATAAATTACTATAGTGGATTGGAGATATTTCTTTCGAGCCCTTCTTATTTTATTTTATATCAATGGAATTACTTTCTTTCTATATTTTTTATATTTTGATATGTCTAGATAATTATATATTATATATCTATATAATAAACTAATAATAGAATTAAAATAATATAAATATAATAGAGGTATAAAAGAAAGACCCTTTTTTCAAACCTTACTTTTTGTGTAATGTAACATAGTAATTATCCTTTTCAGATGGGGGAGATGGCTGAGTGGACTAAAGCGTCGGATTGCTAATCCGTTGTACGGGTTTTTCGTACCGAGGGTTCGAATCCCTCTCTTTCCGCTTTTGTCAATGACTTAGTATTTTTTTTTATTTATCTTTCAATTTAGACGAGTCTTTTTTTTTTTATTTTATAGTTAAAGATGTGGAATAGATAAAATCCTAAGAACATTTAAAAATCGATCAAGGAAAATAAAAACTTTCTTTTTTATTCGTCACGTCCAGGATTACGTCCTGGATCATTAGATAGGAATCCGAAGATAAAGAGAGAAACAAAGAATACCACTATTGTGTAAACAAATAGTTTGAGAGTAAGCATGACACAATCTCCAAGATCATTTTTTTTTTGGAAAAAAAAAAAGAGAATAGATTCTCCATTTTTATACCACATATATCTTATTTTGACACCAAGAAATGGTTTTGATAAATCTTAAATCTAGAAATAGAAAATAATTTTCAGAAATTTATTTATAATGGAATATGAGTCAAGTCTTTCATTACCCATTTTTTTCATACCCACAATATCTAATATCTAATTGTGGAGGACTCTAATAAGTTCTTTCAATGTAAAAAAGGTCCGAATGCGGAAATGAGGTGATCCCCAGACTTTTTGTGGCGATACAAGAATTTCCATATTTGAATCGAAGTTTTATACTATAAAACCCATCTGATCTTATCATATCAATTGTTAGAATTTTTTTTAGAACAAATCATGAATCTTTCTAGGACAGTATTCAAGATCTCATCGAAAACTTACAGCAGCTTGCCAAACAAAAGCTAAGAGAAAAAATAGCAGAGGTATTACTGGCATAATATCTACGATTGGATTCAAAAAAGCGTAGGCCTCGGGCAATTTGGCGAAGAAAAAACTATTTGAAGAAAGAGCAGAATTAAGCCAGATACAGATCAAACTAAAGATATTAAGCATAACAAACATTTTGTTCTTTGTTTTGTTCTTGAAGATAATTGTATTTATTTTTATTTTGATTGAGTTCTTAATATGAGTTATTAATAATTGATAATATAATGTTATTTTTTTTTGAGTTTAAGTTATAAAAAAAAAATGAGTAAAAACTCAAAATTAAAAAATAAAAAGAAGGTAGACCAAAAAACTTTTCTTTGATTTGAACTAACTCAATCAAAAATACTTCAATTCTCAAATGAAAAGAGAATAGAAGAAATCATACTTTCATACAATATCTTAATTGAATTATATGTAATGATCAATAAATTTCGTTTAATTTGATATCTAAATGTATCAAAATCCTAGTACCAATCTATTCTATAGATATTTGGACTAGAATTGACGAACAACTAATAACAATATTAGTGTTTATTAATGTCGAATATAAATATAAAATGGGGCGTGGCTAAGTGGTAAGGCAACGGGTTTTGGTCCCGGTATTCGGAGGTTCGAATCCTTCCGTCCCAGAACATACCTATTATATATATCATATCAGATTATATATATTGTATTAGAATACATATTTTCTATCATAAGAAAAGATTGTCTTTTTTTTTTATTTTAAACAACTTTCTGTTTTTTTATTAAGACTATAATCAAATAATAAATAATATAAATAATATTATATAGAATATGATTCTTTTTTCTTATTATTCTTATAATGATTGATTCTTATCTGAATTATATCTTTTTCAAAAATGGAATCGTATTCAAATAACACCAAATAACACACAAATATAATTGAATCGATTTGTATCCAGGTAAGATGGGAGCATAGATCAAAAGAAGAGAAAAGAGTTTTACTTAAAAAAGCAAAATCTGGGGACGGGCTTCTCATTGTATGCCTATCCCTCTCATATTGAAATTAGTTAGTCATAAAAAAGAAAAAAAAAAGCCTTACTTACGATATCCATTGGAATTTTAAATGCTGCATTCTAAGCAGTCTGATTTTAAATTTTAAAAATTATAAACAGGGGTGTGTTTTTGATATTGGGGTACTAATTAACTTCAATCAATAATCTATAGGATTAGGATTCTTTTTTGTGTTTTCTCTAATGAATAATTGTAAATCTATGTAACAATTGAGACAAAGTGTATTATCTTATTCACTTTACCTTAGTTAAAGGTTGCAAAAAGATTATTGAATTTTTTCAAGTCAAATAAACTACGCAGAAAATGAGGAAATGCTTATATGTATGTCTTGTTATCGTTCTATTTCATTGAAAACTTTATTTATTTCAATTCATTTTTGCGAAAAGAGATTTGTGATCCCTAAATGAAAAATATTTAACATAGAATATATAGAATATATATATATAATTACATTACTTTCAAAAACATTTGTTTAGATCTGATAGATATGGGAATCTCCTATTCTTTTCTTTCGATTATGATTTATCAAAAATAATAACAACCCCAATACTCCCTTAAATCAGTCTTTATTCTCCACCCCATTAAATTAATTAAACTAATGAAAAAAAAACAAATTTAATCTTTTTTGATCTATCTCTATCTATTTGTTTGAAATGATTGATGTTTTAATCAGAATATGAATTTCTCTCTTATTATGAGAATACGGTTTTTACTTTTACTGTAAAACTTTATTCAAATAATGTAATGATATTGAAATAGTAAATCTTTCAATCAATTTAATCTTTTGAATAATGTCTTACGAGTCCTTGGTACTTGAAGAAGTGTTAAATTGATGAATCTATTTTTTCAAGTCACTTGAAGATTGAAGATGCAGATTAAAAAAAAAAAGAACTTATTTGTGTTATTTATTATTTCGAATTTTGATATTAGAATTTCAAATTCTAATATCAAAATCTATGGAGTTAAATTGAATTCTTGCTGAGACTTCTTCATAAACTACCTATTCATAAAAGTATAGATTACTATGTACCGATAGAACCAATGATTATTCATGATTCCATAATTGAATCAATTACATACTGGTTACAGCAACCTACTAGAAAAATGTTATGGTAAAACTTCGTTTAAAACGATGTGGTAGAAAGCAACGTGCGACTTGAAGGATATGGTCGGTTGTGGATTCTGACATCCGCCATTTTTTTTATATTCATTATATAGGAATGAGGGTGCTTCTGGCTCGACATCGTTTGTTCTGTTCCACTAGAAAAACCTCATTTTTTGGGGGTTGTGGTGTAAATAGTACATGATCATGATGGAGCTCGAGTAAAAAGTATTGATTCATTTTTTAGGGGCACGGATCTAGGGTTAGTGTTAATTAATAAGTTGAAACAACTTCGAAAGTATATTTTAGATATAGAAATCGAAAGGATCCAATCCTAGCAAGTTTCAAATTCATTAAGGAAAATTGCTTGGAATTGGTAAAACTGTTTCGATCAAAAGTGTATCACGCGGGAATCAACCATTTGTATGATTCCTTGATAGAAAGAAATTACAAAAATGGTATGTTGCTCCCATTTTTTGAAATGATTAAAGATCACCGAAGTCATGCCTAAACCCAACGATTCAAGGAAACGATAAAGAATTCTGGAACAAGTAAATACCGTTTTCAGTTGTCTCAATAAATAGATCATAATGAAGAATCAAAAAAATTCTAAAGGAGACAGACAAAAAATGCGTGGTTAGAGACCGCTCAATAAACGAAATGCCTAAAGGTTTTCTTTTGGGTTATTTGAAAATTATCCAACTTGAGTTATGAGGATGTGAATACGAATGATTTTTTTTCCTTTTTCGGACAATAAAATAATAAGAATAAGGAAAAGTACTTAAATCATAGTTTAATTGATTTGATGATTTTATGGATCTAATTAATATTAATTAAAGATTCTATACATAGACATAATTTCGAATTTTCTTGAGCCGTACGAGGCGAAAACTTCTTATACGTTTCTAGGGGGGGAGTATTATTCATCTACATCTATCCCAATGGGTGGTTTATCGAATCGTTGCAATTGATGTTCGATCCCGAAGAGAAGGAAGAGATCTTCGGAAAGTGGGTTTTTATGATCCGATAAAGAATCAAACTTATTTAAATGTTCCCGCTATTCTATATTTCCTTGAAAAGGGCGCTCAACCTACGGGAACTGTTCATGATATTTCAAAGAAGGCGGGAGTTTTTATGGAACTTTCCTTTAATCAACAGATGAAATTAAATTAATGAAATAAAAAAAAAAGGGGAGGGGGATGACTTGTATATAACTTTGCATAAACTTTTCTATATTACTCCCCCTCTTTTGTTCTATTCCTACCCATTTATTATTACTACCAAAAGATGTTGTCGTCTATAACGACAACATCTTCTTTTTTTTTTTTAGTAAGATAAATTCATATAAGACAGATAAATATAAAAAAAAAAGAAAGTGAATAAATGAAGTAGTTGGATCTATAAATAGAAAATCTTACATTATTGCTAATTCAATAATGGTTGGTTTTCGTTGAAACTTTCACTTTCTTTTTTTTTTATGAACTGAACAAATCAAATAAAAAAAAAACATGGTATTTAAGCTTGCTTTTTTTACTTAGATTGATTGAGTAAACCCAAGCAATATTTTTTTATACTTCTCTCCGAATTTTTTTACACCTATACCTTTTTGCATCTATCTTTATTTTTTATGCAGTGTCAATTCAATACAAGTCATTCGTTTTTTTTATTTGATTTTTATTATAGTTATAGTAATTCAATATTTTATTGAATTTAATAAGAAAATATTGTTGAATTAAATAGAAAATATTGAATAATTTTGTATTTTAATTTATGGTTTTCTACATTATGTTCTTTTCTCAACATTCATATTGACAACAGTATATCAAACAAATATAATCCGATCGTGAATAAATGTATCTATTTCTCTGTTCTATAGACTTGGTTTTTTTTTTTTTACTTTATTCAAACGATGGGCTCATTGGATTTGCTGGGATACAAGAAGTCTTTCTTTTTTTTTTTTTAAATGGATAAGATAATAATGTATAACATACGAACAAAATCTTTGGTAGTCGATCAATTTACATTTTATTTATATTTTTATCTTAATCTATCTTCTTATTTTAGACGTCATTGTATTTGCATCTGATATGTTCATTTTTATGTTCAGAATCATTTAGAAATATTTTTTCTATTTTAATATTTTGATTGCGTTGTGTAATTAAATCTCTTTTTTGATTCCGATTGGATCTATACATTTTGATTCGGGTTGCTAACTCAACGGTAGAGTACTCGGCTTTTAAGTGCGACTAGCATTTTTTACACATTTGTATGAAGTAACGGATTCGTCGATACCATCGGTAGAGCTTTGTAAGACCGCGACTGATCCTGGAAAGGAAGGAATGGAAAAAGCAGCATGTCGTATTAATTATTAATGGAGAATTTTGAGAATATTTTATTCGTATCTTATCGGATCGATACAAAATCTTGTTTGAATTCTTGACGCGGAAAAAAAATAAAAAAAAAAAGATTAAAGTTGGATTAAGTGAATAAATGGATAGAGCCCTTTGGCTCCAATTCTAGGGAAACAAAAAAAAGCAACGAGTTTCTGTTCTTAATTTGAATAATTACCCGATTTAATTAAACGTTAAAAATATATTAGTGCTTGATACGGGAAATGTTTTTACCATAAGTAGATTATCGATTTTTTTTAATCCTAATTATTAGTAGATATTCTCCATTAGAGTGTGGGGATGAATGTGTAGAAAAGCAGTATATTGATAAAAATCTTTTTTTTTTCCAAAATCAAAAGAGCGATTGGGTTGAAAAAATAAAGGATTTATAACCATCTTGTTATCCTATAATGAACATAAACCGATTAAATTAGATTTTAATTAGATGGAAAAAGAAAGGATAAAGAGTCCGTTGATAAGTCTTATCTGTTTCCGGGGTATCTATCTAGTCTTTTCTTACTATAATATCCTGTTTTGACTGTATCGTACTATGTGTCATTTAATAACCCAAGAAATCAAATCTCCTATCCCGGGTTTCAATCTAATTTTAAATAAATGGAGGAATTAAAAGGATATTTAGAACTAGATAGATTTAGGCAACATAACTTCCTATACCCACTTATCTTTCGGGAGTATATTTATGCACTTGTTCATGATCATGGTTTAAATAGATCTATTTTGTTGGAAAATGTAGCTTATGATAATAAATCTAGTTTACTGATTGTAAAACGTTTAATTACGCGAATGTATCAACAGAATCATTTGCTGATTTCCACTAATGATTCTAACCAAAATCCATTTTTAGGATACAACAAGAATTTGTATTCTCAAATTATATCAGAAGGATTTGCAGTCATTGCGGAAATTCCATTTTCTTTACGATTAATATCTTCCTTAGAAGGGGCACAAATTGTAAGATCTTACAATTTTCGATCCATTCATTCAATATTTCCTTTTTTAGAGGACAAATTCCCACATTTAAATTATGTGGCAGATGTACTAATACCCTACCCCATCCATCTGGAAATCTTGATTCAAACCCTTCGCTACCGGGTGAAAGATGCCTCCTCTTTGCATTTATTGCGGTTCTTTCTTCATGAGTATTCTAATTGGAATATTGTTATTATTCCAAATAAAGCTATTTCTTTTTTTTCAAAAAGTCATTCAAGATTATTGTTATTCTTATATAATTCTCATATATGTGAATACGAATCTGTCTTCCTTTTTCTCCGTAAACAATCTTCTCATTTACGATTAACATCTTCTGGAGTCCTTTTTGAGCGAATTTATTTACATAGAAAAATAATAAAACATCTTGTCGAAGTCTTTGCTAATGATTTTCCGGGCATCCTATGTTTCCTGAAGGATCCTTTCATTCATTATGTTAGATATCAAGGAAAATCAATTCTGGCTTCAAAAGATACGCCTCTTCTGATGAATAAATGGAAATATTACCTTGTCAATTTATGGGAATGTCATTTTTATGTGTGGT